GGAAGAATTCCTTTCCCATTTAATATTTCTCAACAAAAACTTCTCTCATTCATCAGCTACCCCACAGATCTATTCCAAATTTATGAATCATCCCATGGATTTTGATATTTCGATTGTATGGCGTGGTGTATACACGTTATGCAAACAGAAGGTATGGTTACTCTACTTTATTTTTTCATGGAATGATTATTCCATTCTTTTTTCTCTTTGGATCATAACCAAATCAAAACTTCTCGAGTTATCAGAATCTGTAATAAAAAAAGTCCTTGGTTATTTAACTTAGATGAAATAGTAATAGTTCCGCTCATTGGTATACTACAAAAATGGGAATGAAATCAATCTGATTCCAATATCTCATATCTTTCCCAAACAAAAGGGGACAATTTAAGCGGAAAGCCCGTATCTATTTAATATCTATTTATTAGAATAAAATTAGTCTGTTTTTATGTTATTTCGTACTGTATAATTCCTTTGCTTTGTTTGTGGGATCATTTTCCCCGAGGGGTAATGAAAAGAATTCTAGAATGGATTGCTAATTATGCCTAGATCTCATATAAATGGAAATTTTATTGATAAGACCTCTTCAATTGTAGCCAATATCTTATTACGAATAATTCCGACAACTTCAGGAGAAAAAAGGGCATTTACCTATTACAGAGATGGTGCGATTTGATTCTTTTTTCTTGTTTTTTTTAGCCCTCACCTCAGTCTTACGAGAAAGAGACGCGGTTCGGTATAGAAAGAACGAAATTCTTGAAATAAACCTACGCTCGGTGAAGGTGAAGTTTGGAGATAGAACAATTCCTTCTATCGTGTATCCTCGATTGATGCAGCCTCAGATGTTTCAATTGTTGATTTGAGTATTGAGCGAAAGGTTACACCTATGGGTTCTGTATTGCGGGTCAATCCTACACTACATTAGTACCAATAGACGGCATAAGGGAAAAAGCACTACACCTAGGAATCAACAACACAAAAACTTTGTTATAAATTCCCCCTTTCCTTATCGGTATCGGGACTAACAAGAATGGTTGGGACAACAAACATCCATCTCGTTTGTACTTTGGATACCCGTATAACCATCAAAGATCGTTGAAGTGACTAATTCCTGGAAATAGAAGGCGTTGAGAACAAAGAAATTGTTGGAGTTACCATTTATATCTAACACTAATATGATTGGTGTTAAGAAAAAACCTCTTGCGGGAAGGCTGGCTAGAGATTTCTTGTAAAAATACTAGTTCCTTTCAGTTCATAATGAGATGAGAATAGTTCAATTTTTATTCTATGGATTATTCCCCTTAGTACTATGCGCAGAAGGGAGGAGCCGTATGAGATGAAAATCTCATGTACGGTTCTGGAACGGAGATTTTTTGAATAGAATGAACGACCGTAACGGATGTTGGCTCAATCCGAAGGAAATTATGCGGAAGCTTTACAGAATTATTATGAAGCTACGCGACCAGAAATTGATCCCTATGATCGAAGTTATATACTCTATAACATAGGCCTTATACACACAAGCAATGGAGAGCATACAAAGGCTTTGGAATATTATTTCCGGGCACTAGAACGAAACCCATTCTTACCACAAGCTTTTAATAATATGGCCGTGATCTGTCATTACGTGCGACTATCTCCACTATAGAAATAAGGAAAAAAAGCAAAGATCAAATTGGCTAGTAAATACTAGAAAAAAATAGGCTTTCTACATAATGCATCGTCCAAAGCAACGATTTTTATCAGCTGTAGCAAGGAAAGAGACTTCACGAGAACCAAAATAGGAAGAAAAAAAAAATGAGTGCAGCCTATATACTATATTCTATGGATAAAGGATCAAATTGATAGAGAAAGCACCGTAAAGATCAATTAGCGAGCTATTGAGTCGATACAGTTAAGAACTGCTTACTTATGTCATGATATGGGACAAAAGTTAGGAATCAACTTATGTAATAGAGTCGATCCACTAAGGTATTGAGCAGCGGTGTAGCATCAGATCCCAAAGATAGTAAGTTCTTTTTTCTTATGGAAAAAAGTCTTTTTCAAAGATTCTATATGAATTCTATATATGAAACCGAGATAGTTACCTTTCAGAAAATTCTAACGATATTGTGGGGATACCTATGCTTCATTCTTCTGAAGGTGGGAGAAAAGATCAAACTGATTCTGATTATTGATCAAAATTAGGGTTTAAAACTTATGTAATTAACTTCTTCTGGTTAACCCAAGAAAAAATGGGATAGGTTTATGAGAAATCTAATTCAGTTAGCATAGGGTAGATTAAGATAGGACACAAAAAGAATCGATTTTTGAGCCGTATGAGGTAGGAAACTCTCAAGTACGGTTCTAAGGGAAGGAACCACCTATTCCGACCGGGGAGAACAGGCCATTCTACAGGGTGATTCTGAAATTGCGGAAGCTTGGTCCGATCAAGCTGCTGAGTATTGGAAACAAGCTATAGCGCTTACTCCAGGTAATTATATTGAAGCACATAATTGGTTGA